AAATTTAATTAATAAAAAATTTTAATAATAACCTAATTATTGAATAAAATATTAAAAATAAAATTGATGAAGGTAAAAAGATTTTTCAATTTAAAAATATTAATTTATCATAACGAAAACGAGGTAAAGTTCCCCGGATTCAGATAAATAAAAAACATATAAATCTTGTTTTAATATAAAAAATAAATCTAAAAATATTTCCTTTAAATATTAAAATAATTGTTATTATAGATATAAATATAATTCTACAGTATTCGGAAAGAAAAATATAAGCAAATAAAACTGATGAATATTCAATATTAAATCCAGAAACTAATTCTGAYTCTCCTTCTGAAAAATCAAAAGGGGTTCGATTAGTTTCTGCAAAACATGAAACAATTCATATTARTCCAATAGGAGCTAAAATAAAAAAAAATCAATTATTTAAAATAGTAAATTCATATAATCTTAAACTATTAGTYATTATAAAAAAAGAYAATATAATTAATGATAATCTAATTTCGTACGAAATTATTTGAGCAATTGAACGTAAACTTCCTARTATTGAATAATTTGAATTAGATGATCAACTACTTAAAATAATAGAATAAACTCTTATAGTAGATAAACAAATAAATATAATGAACCCTATRTTAAAAAATAAATAAGTAAAAAAATAAGGTATAATAATTCAAATCAAAATTCTAACTGTTAAGTTCATTAAGGGTATAATAAAAAAAATTATTAGATTAGATGTTGATGGTAATAAAATTTCTTTAGTAAATAATTTAATACCATCAGAAAAAGGTTGTATAATTCCAATAAAACCAACTTTATTAGGTCCTTTTCGATATTGAATATAACTTAATACTTTTCGCTCTAGTAGAGTAAAAAAGGCTACACTTAATAAAATTAAYATAATAAAAATTAAAATTACAATAAAAAAAATCATTTATTTTATGGGAAGGCTTTTTATTAATACATTTTTTAAATTTAATCATTAATAAAAACTATATATTTTAAAACTTTAGAATTTTTTTTTTTCACGAAAAAAAAAATTCTAAAGTTTTAAAATATATAGTTTTTATTAATGATTAAATTTAAAAAATGTATTAATAAAAAGCCTTCCCATAAAACAGAAAATAATTTTATGTTGAAAATATTAAATTTGGAGTTTAAAAATGGTGTGGATGAATAACTTTTTCTGATAAAAATATTTTAGAAATAAAATTTAATATAAAATTTTAAAAAAATAATTTTTTGTTTTAGTATTAAATTTAAAATTAATTAATTTTAAATTTCATCTTTAAAGATTAAATCTATATAAAAAAAGTTATTTTTATATTCTACCTTTTGTATCAGGGAAAATTAAAATAAAAAATTTATTTTTTATCTCGAATAAAATAGAAATAAATATATATTTAAAAATTTTTATTTCAAAAAAATTTTCAATATTTATTTAGAAGTTAAATGCTTTCAATATTTTTTTATCTAGTTAATTTAAAATTTAATTTAATTAATTTTATAAGATTTCAAATTATTTTAAAAAATTAATTTGCTTTAAAAATATATTTTTTTGGTTAACCAAAAAAATATAATATTAATTTAATTTAAATTTATTTATATATTTTTATATATAAATTTCAAAATATAATTTTAATTTAATAATAAATTAATTTAAAAAATTAAAATTATAAAATAAAAATGATTTTATAAGTAATTAATTAATCTCTTTTTTAAGAATTAAGCAAAAATTTTAATCAAATGTTTAACAAAAACATATTTTATTTTTATTTATAATAAATTAAACCTGCCCGGTGATATATTAAACGGTTATATAATAATACTAAGGTAGCGTAATAAATTGTCATTTAATTAATGAATATAATGAAGGTTTAATGAATTAAAAACTGTTTTAAAAATAAAAAATAAAATTAATTATTAAGTGAAAAATAAAAAATAAAATTAATTATTAAGTGAAAAATCTTAAATAATTTTAAAAGACGATAAGACCCTATAGAACTTATTTTAAATTTAAATTTACTGGGGAAGTAAAAATAAAAAAAAAATTATTTTAAAAATTTTAACCTTAAAAGTTTTTAACCAAAAAATTTGATTAAAAAGTTACCTTAGGGATAACAGCATTAATAATATAAAAAGTTCTTATTTAAATATTTTTTAATGACCTCGATGTTGAATTAAAGTAAACTAATAAAGTAAAAATTTTATTCTGTTTGGTCTGTTCGACCTTTAAAACTTTACATGATTTGAGTTCAAACCGACGTAAGTTAGGTTGGTTTCTATCTTTAAATTTTTAAATTTTATTAGTACGAAAGGACCATAAAATATATTTAAAAATATTATAGTAATTTCTATTTTGACAGAAAAATGTAATGAATTTAGGATTCATATATATATAAAATAAATTATATAAATAGAATTTATTTATGTATTTTAAGAAAAAAAATTATTTTTTAAATTTATGTCTTTTTTTTATAATATTTGGTGTTTATCTAGGTTTAAATAGAACATCATGAATTATAATATGATTAAGAATAGAAATTACTATAATATTTTTTGTGCCTTATTTAATATTAAATAAAAGTATAATAGAAAGATTTTCATGTTTAAAATATTTTATTTTTCAGTGTTTAGGTTCAATTTTTTTTATTTTAGGTTCTTTTGATTTTTTTATTTTAAACTCTTTTGGATTAATATTAAAATTAGGATTATTCCCAAACCACTTTTGAATATTATCTGTTTCAAAGAGATTAAACTGATATAATTTTTTTTTAATTATAACAGTTCAAAAAATTTTACCATTAATATTTCTTTTTATTAGATTAAAATTTATTTTAAAAATTTTTATATTTTTATTTTTTATTAATTCTTTTATTGGAAATTTAGGTAGAATAAATCAAATAGATTTACGAATACTTATAGTATTTTCATCAATAAATCATATTAGGTGAATAATTTTATCTTCAATTTTTAATATAATTTATTTTTATATTTATTTTTTTTTTTATTCTTTATTAATAGTTTTTCTTTATTTATTATTTAACAAAAGAAATATTTTTTATATATACCAAATTTTTTATATAAAAAGGTTGATAATAAAATATAATCATTTTATTATTTTTATGATATTTTTTTCTTTTATAGGATTCCCCCCCCTTTTAGGATTTTTTATAAAAATAATATCTTTAATTTCTATATCAATAATTTTTTATTTTTTTATTATTTTTTTTATAATTATTCATAATTTAATTATTTCCTTTTCTTATATACGTTTAATAATTTTTTTTTTTATAAATGTTTCACGATCCTTAAAAATAACAAAATTTAATATAAAAAAATACTTTAATTTAATAAATATTTCTATATATATATTTTTAATTTAAAATAAGTGCCTGAATTAAAAGGATTATCTTGATATGATAAATTATGTTTTAAACCTTATTTTCTATAATAAGCTAAATTAAGCTATTAAACTTTTAATTTAATAATGAAATATTTCTTATAGAATAATTATAGTTTAAAAAATTATAGTTTAAAAAACATTTCTTTTACAAAGAAAAATTAAATTGAAAAATTTTAGTTATATAAATTGGTATGGTTAGATAAGCTAATGTAACTACTGGGTTATAAGTCCAAAATGAAATTAGGTTTTCTTACTATTTAACAATAAATAATTTAAATGGTAAGATAAGCTAAATTTAAGCTATTGGACTCATAATCCAACAATGATTAATTTCTCTTACTTAAAATATTTATTTATATAAACTGGTTAGATAAGCTAATGCAGCTATTGGGTTATAAGTCCAAAATGAAATTAGGTTTTCTTACTATTTAACAATAAATAATTTAAATGGTAAGATAAGCTAAATTTAAGCTATTGGAGACATAGTCCAAAAATGATTAATTTCTCTTACTTAAAATATTAAGTTATTAAAAACTAAAAATTTTCAAAATTTTTAAAAAGAATTTTTTCTTATATTTTTTCTAATATGACAGAAAAATGTAATGAATTTAAGATTCATAAATGAATTTTTATTCTATTAGAAAATATATTTAGTATAAATTTTATTACTTTTATTTTCCAAATAAAAAATTTATTATAATAATAAAATATATAGAAAATTTAATTAAAATTATAATATTGAAATGTCATTTCAAAATTGTTTAAAAATAAACAATTTTCGTTTAGATTTAATTTTAGTCTTTTTATTAGCTTAAAAAAATTATACATATAAATTTAAATTAATTAAAAAAAGTTAGTTTAAAATATTTTTTCATAAGGAAACTTAAAAAAATTTTTAATTTTCAAATTTTGTGCCAGAAGTTTCGGTTATACAAATAATTAATTAATAAATTTTAGTAATTATAAATAATTTAAATTAAGAATTAATATAAAAATTTTTGGTTAAATAAAAATAAAATAATAATTTTCTTTAAAAATTATATTTATAAAATAAATAAAATAACTAGGATTAGATACCCTATTAAAATTTAATATAAAAACTAAACCATTAAAACTTAAATGTTTAAAATTAAAAAATATGGCAGTATAATAACTTAATTAGGGGATTTTGTTTATTAATTGAAAGTACACAAAAAACCTTACTTTATTTTTAGCTTATTTATTTCCGTTTAAAAAATTAATATAAAATTTAATTTTTAAAAAATAACCTTATTAATTCAGGTCAATATATAGTTTATAATAAAGTTTAAATGAAATACATTAAAAAAATTATTTTTTATTTAAAATTTTTATTAAAATAAAAATATTTTAAAGAACTTAAAAGTAATAAAAAAATTAGAATAATTTTATGAATAAGTAATTTTATATGCACAAATTGCCCGTCATTCTTATAAATTAGACAAGTCGTAACATAGTAAATGTATTGGAAAATGTATTTAGAAATAAAGTGTCTGATTAAAAGTATTAAACTGTAATTTTAAATATGAGAAAATATCTCCTTTATTAAAGAGGATAATAATTTAATAAAAATATCTATTTAGCATATAGAAAATATTAAAAAGATTAATTTATCTTAAGTATTTTAATAAAACATTAAAATGTATATAGTTTCGGCCTATAAAATGGCAAAATTGCCTATTAATTTATATAATTAGAAATATAATTTTTTATATAATAAAAAATCAGTTAAAAATAAAAAAAATTCGTTAAAAAAAAATCATATAAAATATAAAATAGTTAAAAACTGCCTTAAAATAACATAAGGTTCTTCAATTGGTTTTGAACCTAATAAAGTTAATAAAATAAAAATACATACAAAAAGTCAAAAAAAGTAAATATTTAAAAAATAAAAATGTAATCCTTTTATTATTCTTTTTTTTTTAAAAGGAAGAAAAAAAAGAATAAAAATTGATATAACTAATATTAATACACCACCTAATTTGTTAGGAATAGATCGTAAAATAGCATAAGCAAATAAAAAATATCACTCTGGTTGAATGTGAACTGGAGTAACTATGGAATTAGCCAAAATAAAATTATCTGGGTCACCTAAAATGTAAGGATAAAAAGAAATAATGAAAAAAAAAATTAAAAAAAAAATTAAAAACCCTAATAAATCTTTTAATATAAAAAAGGGATTAAAACGAATTTTCTTATAATTTCTATTAATTCCAAGTAAATTATTTGATCCTGAAACATGTAAAAATATTAAGTGTATAATAACTATAAATGCAATTAAAAAAGGAAAAAAAAAATGAAATACAAAAAAACGATTTAATGTTGGATTATCAACTGAAAAACCACCTCATAATCAAACAACTATTATATTTCCTAAATAAGGAATAGCAGATAATAAATTAGTAATTACAGTCGCTCCCCAAAATGATATTTGACCTCAAGGTAAGACATAACCTAAAAAAGCAGTAGCTATAACTAGAAATAAAATGATTACTCCTATTAATCAAGTTATAGAAAAGTAATAAGATATATAATATAAACCACGTCCAATATGTATATATAAACAAATAAAAAATATTGAAGCTCCATTAGAATGTAAAATTCGAATTAATCATCCTCAATTTACATCTCGTCTAATATGAATAACTCTAAAAAAAGCATTAATAATATTTGGTCTATATTGTATAGCTAAAAAAATTCCAGAAATAATTTGAATAATTAAACACAAACCTAATATAGAACCAAAATTTCACATAAAAGAAATATTTAATGGAGTAGGTAAATGAAATAAAGAACTTTTAAATACATTAAATAAAGTTAATTTTTTTAAATTAAATAAAGTCATTTATTTTATTGAACCTTTATCTTTTATTAAATAAATTAAATTTACTACACAAATTAAACTTAAAAAAATATAAATAATTAAAAATAAAATAGAATTAAAATTATATTTTAAAAAAAACGTAAAAAAACAAGAAATTTCTTGTTGATTAAAAAAATTTAAAGAATCATTAAAATAAGTTTCTTTAATATTCTGAATAATTAATAAAAAAAAAACAAAAATTATGAATAAAAAAAAATTTAAAATTTTTATATTGGAAAAAATTTCAGTAGAAATTAATCTAATATTATAAAGAAATAAAATTAAAATACCTCCTAAAAATATAAGAAATAAAATATAACAATTTCAAGAAGAGAAAGAATATATACACAAAAAAATACATATAAATATAGTAGATAAAATAAGAAAAAACCCTATAATTAATGGATTTTTTAAAAAAAAATAAAAACTTAAAGTAATAAAAAATAAACTAAAAAAAAGAAAAAAAATATTCATTTATTTATAACTAGATATTAGTATAATTAATTTACAAAATTAATATTTTTATTAAATTATATAAATGACTTTGTTTTTTTTAATAACTTTTTTTAGTTTATTATTTTCTCTTTTAAAAAATTATATTCATTTTATAAATATATTAATAATTTTTGAATGTTTTATTTTATTAACTTTTTTTTATTTAAATAAATATGAAGAAATTTACATATTAATTATTTTTTGTGTATTTTCAGTTTGTGAAAGATCATTAGGATTAACTTTAATAATTATTATAATCCGATGTAATGGAAATGATTTTTGTTCCATAAATTTTTTAATATGTTAATAACTTATTTATTTTTAATTCATCCTTATATAAAATTTTGAAAGTTGAGATTAATTATAATTTTAAAATCATTCTTATTTATAAAATTTTCAATTAATTTATTTTTTAGTAATTTAACTATAATAATAGGATGTGATATTTTAAGATTATTTATAATTTTACTAGTTATTTTTATTATTTCCTTATCAATTTTATCCAGAAAAAATATTTTTAAGTTAAATTATTTTTTTTTTTTAATTTTAGTTTTAATAAAATTTTTAATTTTTTTATTTTCAACAAGAAATTTCTTGTTTTTTTACGTTTTTTTTGAATTTAGTTTAATTCCTATAATATTAATTATTTTAGGTTGAGGGATAAAAATTGAACGTATACAAGCAGGAATATATTTTTTTTTTTATACAATATTTTCTTCTCTACCTCTTTTATATAATCTAATTTTTTATTTTTATTTTTCTTCATCTAATTATATATTTTTAAATAATAATATTATTTTAAAAAACTTTTTTTTAACTTTTTTTTTTACTTTTGCTTTTTTAGTTAAAATGCCCATTTTTCTTTTTCATTTATGATTACCAAAAGCTCATGTTGAAGCTCCTGTTAGAGGTTCAATAATTTTAGCTGGGGTTTTATTAAAATTAGGAGGATATGGATTAATACGTATAATAATTATTATACTTGAAAACATTTATATATATTCAAATTTTTTAATTTCTTTTAGTTTATGAGGGGGTTTAATTATTAGATTTTCTTGTTTAAATCAAATTGATTTAAAAATAATTGTAGCCTTTTCTTCAATTTCACACATAAGATTATTAATTTCTGGTATTTTTAGTATAAACAAACTAGGATTATATGGTTCTTTCTTAATTATAATTTCACATGGTTTAACTTCATCAGGACTTTTTATATTAGTTAATATTTTTTATGAACGAACTCATTCTCGTAGATTAATTTTAAATAAAGGAATAATAAATATTTCTCCTAATTTAAGATTAATATCATTCCTTATTATTTCTGCAGGTATAGCTTCACCTCCTTCTATTAATTTATTAAGAGAATTTATTTTATCTTATTCCATTTTATATATATATTTATATTTTATAATTTTAATATTTTTTATACTATTAATTAGAGTTATTTATTCTATATATATATATAGATTTAATCAACATGGAAAATTATTTAAAGGAATATATTTTTTTAAGTGTATTTACATAGTTGAATATTTAAATATTTTTCTGCATTGATTTTTAGCAAATTTTTTTATTTTAAAAAGAGAATTTTTAATTTTATTTTATTAAAAGATTTTAAATTAAATTGTAAACTTAATTTTTATTTGAGTTATAATAATTATTATTAATTTATATGAAATATATTAATAGGGATAATATAATAACTTTTTTTTTGATTTTTATTTCTTTTATTCTAATTGCAGGTCTCTTTTTTATTATTTTAAAATTTAAAATTATTTCTATTAGCTCTAATAGAATTCAAATAGTTTTTTCTTTTTGAATTTAAAGTACTTTTCCAATAAATTAAAAATTTATTTTAAAAATTATATTTTAATAAAAATATTATTTTGCAAAAATAATACTTTATATTTAAGCTAAATAAATTTTATAATTAAATTTTTACAAATGATTTACATGTAAATTTAATATTAACATGAAAAATTATTTAAAAAAATATATTTTTTCAAGTATATTTAATTATTTTGGCATTTTAAAAATTATAATATTTTAATAAAAATATTGTTTTGCAAAAACAAAGTTAACTTTAAGTTTTATAATTTGAATAATTAACATATAAGAATGTATATATTTTGAAAATATAAAAAAAATAAATGATATTTATTATTCTCAAATTATATATCTTATTAGTTTATAAAAAATATTAATTTGTGGTATTAAAGAAAAAATTTTTATAAGATTATTTATTAATTAAAAATTATATTTATATTTTCACTATAATGCTTTATATTTAAGCTAAATAAATTTTATAAATGATTTATATAATTAAAGTCATTTATTTTATATATAGATTTAATCAACATGGAAAATTATTTAAAGGAATATATTTTTTCAAGTGTATTTACATAGTTGAATATTTAAATATTTTTCTGCATTGATTTTTAGCAAATTTTTTTATTTTAAAAAGAGAATTTTTAATTTTATTTTATTAAAAGATTTTAAATTAAATTGTAAACTTAATTTTTATTTGAGTTATAATAATTATTATTAATTTATATGAAATATATTAATAAAAATAATATAATAATAACTTTTTTTTTGATTTTTATTTCTTTAAGCTTAATTAGTTTTTTTTTTTTCTTTTTTTTGTTAAAATATAATATAATATATTTTTTTAAATTTGAAATTCTTTTTATTAATTCAAATATAATTGAAATAGTTTTTTATTTTGATTGAATATCATTTTCATTTTTATCAGTAGTTTTTTTTATTTCCGGTATAGTTAGATTATATTCTATAGAATATATAAATATAAAAAAAAATTATTTTATTATTTTAATTTTTTTGTTTGTATTTTCAATAATATTGTTGATTTTAAGAACTAATTTAATAAGAATTTTGTTAGGATGGGACGGTTTAGGTTTAGTTTCTTATATTTTAATTATTTTTTTTCAAAGAGATAAAAGTAAAAATTCAGGTATATTAACCTTACTATTAAATCGAATCGGTGATATTTTAATTATTTTTTCTTCTTGAATTTTATTTAGTATTGGAGGTATAAATTTTTTTTATTATAATAATATTTCTAATAAAATTATTATTTTTATTATTATTTTGGCTTCAATAACAAAAAGAGCACAAATTCCTTTTAGTTCTTGATTACCAGCAGCCATGGCTGCTCCTACTCCTGTTTCTTCTTTGGTTCACTCCTCAACTTTAGTAACTGCTGGAATTTATTTAATGATTCGATTTAATAATTATTTTTTTTTAAATCATTTATTTATAAAATTTATTTTAATTTTTAGTTCTTTAACTATATTTATATCAGGTTTAGCAGCTAATTATGAGATAGATTTAAAAAAAATTATTGCACTATCTACATTAAGTCAATTAGGATTAATAATAATAATTTTATCTTTAAATTTTTTTATACTTTCATTTTTTCATTTATTAACTCATGCTTTATTTAAAGCTTTATTATTTTTATGTTCTGGTATTATACTTCATAATTTAAAAAATAATCAAGATATTCGTTATATGGGAATAATAATTAAATTAATACCAATAACAATTATATGTTTTAATGTTGCTAACTTATCATTATGTGGTTTTATTTTTTTAAGAGGTTTTTTTTCAAAAGATTTAATTATTGAAAATTATATTATAAATAATAAAAATTTATTTATTTTTTTGATCCTTTTATTATCAACTTCTTTAACAGTTAGATATACATTTCGTTTAATTTTTTTTTTATCTTTTAAAAATATACATTCTTTTGTTTATATAAAATTAAAAGAGAATAATATTTTTAGTATTGTTATTTTTATTATGACTTTTTTATCTATTTTTATAGGATCTTTATATAATTGAACTATATTTTTAATATTTTATGAACCATTTATAAGTTTATATATAAAATTTATTATTCCATTTATTTTGATTTTTGGTTTAAATATTAGTTTTTTTTTTTTAAAAAAAAAAAATTATTTTTTTTCCTCTTTATGATTTTTAAATTTTTGTATTTTAAGATTAAAAAATGTACCTATATATTTTAATAATAAAGTATTTTATTCTTCTAATTTTGGGTTTTTTGAGTTTTTAGGGAGCCAGGGTATATATAAATATATTATACAATTATCTTTAATAAATAAAAATTATTTTTTAACTAATTTTAAAATTTTAATTTTTTTAAGATTATTAATTTTTAACTTAATAATTAATTATTTGTAATATTATATTATATATTTTTATAATGAAAATATAATGTTTTTTTTAAACTATACAAATATAAGATAAATAACAATTCAATGCTTTTTTAAAGTTAGAAACTTTTTTCTATTTTATCTTTTAATTGGAAAAAGTTCAATTTTATTATTAACAATAATATACCTCTAATTTGGTTTCAATTAATATAATCAGTTTAATGATCCTAAATATCATTCATGAAATAATCCTCAAATTAAAACAAATAAAAACAAAAAAATTAATATTATTCAAATTATTGAATTAATAAAAAAAATATTAAAAATAAATGGAATTAAAATAATAATTTCAATATCAAAAATTAAAAAAATAATACTAATTAAAAAAAATCGTAAAGAAAATGGGTTTCGAGGAAAGTTAATTAAGTTAAAACCACATTCAAAAGGAGATATTTTTTCTCAATTTTTTTTATTTTTTATTGTAATAAAAAAACATAAATTAATTAAAATAATTACAATTAATAAAATCAAAATAATTAAATTAAATATTTTAACTTCCAATAATGTAAACGAATAAATATAAAAATAATCATACTACGTCTACAAAATGTCAATATCAGGCAGCTGCTTCAAAACCAAAATGGTGAGTGTTTGAAAATTGATTTTTTAAAGATCGAAAAAAATTAACTCTTAAAAATAAAGTCCCAACAATTACATGAATACCATGAAATCCTGTTATAATATAAAATGTTGACCCAAAGATTGAGTCAGAAATACAAAAATAAGCTTCTATATATTCATAAGATTGAATTAGAGTGAAATAAATTCCTAATAAACAAGTTAATAATAATCCAATTTTAAACTCCTTTTTTTTTATTAATAATCTATAATGGGATCAGGTTACTGTAAATCCTGATAATAATAAAATTATTGTATTCAATAAAGGAATTTCAATAGGATTAAAAAAAATAATACCTTTAGGTGGTCAAATTAAACCTAATTCTATATCTGGTGATAATCTTATATGAAAAAAAGATCAAAAAAATGAAATAAAAAAAAATAACTCTCTAGTAATGAATAAAATTATTCCTAATTGTAAACCTTTAAAAACTTTTAAAGTGTGTAGGCCTTGTCAAGTTCTCTCTCGAATAACGTCTCGTCATCATTGAAAAGAAATTAAAATAACAGTAAATGTTCTAAATATATTTTGTGTATTTGAAAATCCATTAAATCAATCAACTATACTAAAAATTATATTTAAAATTCTTATAGATATTAAAATAGGTCAAGGTCTTAAAGATACTAAATGAAAAGGATGATTAAAAATAGTCATTTATCTAATGATTTAAAGGTTCACTTAAATATAAAGTTCTTAAAGAAGAAATTACAAAAGCTTGAACAAAACAAACTATTAGTTCTAATGAAAAAATAGGAATTATAATTATATAAATTAAAATTTTTAAAAAAAATATTATATTTTCCGCTGGACCTAGTAAAATTTCTATTAAAATATGACCAGAAACAATATTTGCTGTTAAACGAATTGAAAGTGTTATGGGTCGAATAATTATTCTAATTAATTCAATTATTACTAAAATTGGTGATAAAATTTTTGGTCTTCCTATTGGGGTTAAGTGTCTAAATATGTTATTTGTAAACTTTATCCAACCTATTAAAAAAAAGATTAGAAAAAATATTATAGAAAAAAATAGGTTTATGTTTAATTGTCTGGTTATCGTGAATGAATAAGGTAATATACCGAATATATTAAATTGAAAAATAAAGAAAAAAAATGAAATAAAAATTAATGTACCACCAAATAAATTTTTTCCTATAAGTATTAAGTATTCTTTATTTAAAAAAATTATTAATTTTATAATAATATATAAATATCGAGAATTAAAATATCAATATTTTAAAGGAAAAAAAAATAATAAATTTAATATTAATAAATTAAATAAAAAAAAACCCCTACCTCTATATAAATCAAATGAACTAAATAAATTTATTTTTATTTTAAAAAATAAATTTTAATTGTATAAATTAAAAAAATAAAAAAAAAAACTATTCTTAAAAAAAATCAATTTAAATAAAAAGTTTGTGGCAAATATTAAATTAAAAATTCAACTTGAAAAGGTATATAAGCATGTAAAGGTCCACATAATTCTGTACAATACCCATTTAATAATCCTGTATTATATCTAAATATTTCTAATGTATTTAATCGTCCAGGAATAGCATCAACTTTTAAACCCCCATCTGGAAATCCTACTGAGTGAATAACATCTTGAGAAGTAATTAATATTAATGTAGGTGTATTAATTGGTAAAAAAATATGATTTGAAGTATCTACATTTCGCATATAGTATTCTCTTTCTATATTTAAAATATAAGAATTTAATAGTTTTTCTTTAAATTCAATTGTTCAATATCATTGATTACCTGTTAATTTAAAAGAATAAATTTCACCAAATAATTTTTCTCTTATATATAAAGCTTTTATTGAAAAAATTAAAAAAAGTCTTAATAAAAAAATAGGAAATAGAAAAAATATAAATTCTATAGAGTGGGAAATAATTACCTTAGAAGTTCAGAAAGAAAATAAAAAATAAAAAAAAAAAGTTAATAAAAAAAAAATAAAAATTAAATATATTATAATTATATTATAATATATTTCTAATACTTCTCCTATAATATTTATAGGTTCAAATCAAATATCTCGATAAAAATTTAAAATTTTATATTTATTAATATTATAATTAATACTTTAAATTTCAAAAATTTAAATGCTAGTTTTACAATAAAATATAACCTTAAAACTTTAAAAGTTTCTCAGAATCCATGATTTTCTACTGATTTAATTAAAAATCATTCTATATAAGAAGAAATTCTTAAAATAAAAATTACTTTTCGATAATAAATAATTCTTTCTATTAAAATTATTAAAAAAAAATAAATCCTTACTACAGAAATTATTGAACCTATGCTAGAAATAGTATTTCAAAATATAAAAAAATCAGGATAATCAATATATCGACGAGGAAACCCATTTAATCCTAAAAAATGTTGTGGGAAAAAGGTTAAATTAACTCCAAAAAAAATTATAAAGAATTGGATTTTTAGTAGTATTTCATTTAAAATTAAATTTATAATTAAAGGATATCAAAAAATAAATCCTGAAAAAATTGCAAAGGCTGCTCCTATAGATAAAACATAATGAAAATGTGCTACAACATAATATCTATCATGTAATATAATATCTAAACAAGAATTAGATAAAATTACCCCAGTTAATCCACCTAAAGTAAATAAAAAAATAAACCCAAGTCTTCATAAATTAGTAGATTTGAATAATTTATTTTTTAAAGACCCTCTAATAGTTGATAATCATCTAAATACTTTTACTCCTGTAGGCACCGCAATAACTATTGTTGCGGCTGTAAAATAAGCTCGAGTGTCAATATCTATACCAATAGTAAATATATGATGGGCTCAAACAATAAAACCTAAAAATCCAATTGATAATATAGCATAAATTATACCTAAGTTTCCAAAACATCTTTTTTTACCTACTTCATGAGAAATAACTTGAGAAATAATACCAAAACCAGGTAAAATTAAAATATATACTTCTGGATGTCCAAAAAATCAAAATAAATGTTGATATAGAGTTGGATCTCCTCCCCCTGAAGGGTCAAAATAACTTGTATTTAAATTTCGATCAACTAATAATATAGTTAAAGCTCCTGCTAAAACTGGTAAAGATAATAATAAAAGCAATGAAGTAACGGCAATTGATCAAACAAATAAAGTGAAATATTCTATATTTATATTAGATATATTAAAGATAGTTGATAAAAAATTTATAGATCCTAATAAAGATGATAGTCCAGCGATATGAAGAGAAATAATAGTTATATCAATTGATATACCTCTTGTTAAAGATGATAAAGGTGGATAAACAGTTCAACCTGTCCCTGAACCCTCCTCAATTATTATTCTTGAAAGTAAAAGAAATAAAGAAGGAGGTAATAATCAAAATCTTATATTATTTATACGTGGGTAACACATATCAGGTCTACCTAATATAATAGGAACTAATCAATTTCCAAAACCTCCTATTATAATAGGTATAATGGTAAAAAAGATTATTATAAAAGCATGATTTGTTACAATTACATTATAATATTGTCCAGATAAAAATGTGTTACCAGGTTGAGTTAATTCTAAACGAATAATAAGTCTTATAAATAACCCACAAATACCAGATCAAAATCCAAATAAAAAATATAATAGTCCAATGTCTTTATGATTTGTCGAAAAAAATCATTTTAT